CTTTGATAAAAAAAAAAAAATAATAAAAAGCCGGCTATCGGAATCGAACCGATGACCATCGCATTACAAATGCGATGCTCTAACCTCTGAGCTAAGCGGGCTCATAGAAATTCTACATACATAAAAACTATATCTTAGTTTAAGCTTATTCATTTTTATTCTTTTATGATATAAATTATCTAAATATAAAAAAATTTTTAAAGAAAAAAAGGAAATATAAAATTGAGTTTATTTCTATAGATTTATTATTTTTCATCTAGAACAATTTTATTCTATTATATAATTTTAATTATATAATTCTATTGAAATTGAAATCATTATTATTATTATATCTACATTATAGATTATAATAATATAAAAAATAATATTCTATTTTCATTCAGAGACGAAGACGAAAAACAAAGAATCGATCCTTTGAGTATTACAAACTGCATAAAGGAAAGAAGCGTATATATGCTCTCTATTCATCTATATTGAATTGTACCTACAGAAATGATAGAATCATTTCGGATTAGACCAAAGCAAGTTTCAAATTTATAGTCTTTCCAATAGAAATTCACTAGAAAAAAAAAAAGAAGAAAAAACTTTTCGGTATATTAATCTGTATAAAATCTAAAAAATGCGAGAGATACGGAAGGGGGGGACATCCCATTGGGGTCCTAATTTTATAAAATATAACGGGGATATGGCGAAATCGGTAGACGCTACGGACTTAATTGGCTTGAGCCTTAGTATGGAAACCTACTAAGTGAAAACTTTCAAATTCAGAGAAACCCTGGAATTAAAAAAAGGGCAATCCTGAGCCAACTCCTTTTTTCAAAAGCAAAAAAAAGTATTAAGAAAGAAAAAAAGGATAGGTGCAGAGACTCAAAGGGAGCTGTTCTAACAAATGGGGTTGACTGTGTTGTTATAAGTATAAGACTTCTTCCCCCTAAATTCCAAACCAAGAAAAAGGGTGAAGAATATACGTACTGAAATGATTAATGACAACCCAAATCTGTTCTGTATTTTTTTTCTAATTTTGAGATATATAAAATACTATATTATTTTATATATTTTATAGTAGAGATTTATAATAGGAAATTAAAAATGCAAGAATTGTTGTGAATCGATTCCAAGTTAAAAGTGGAATCCATATTTATTCATCAAAACATTCACACTCACTCCATAGTCTGATAGATCTTGTGAAGAACTGATTAATCGGATGAGAATAAAGATAGAGTCCCATTCTACATGTCAATACTGACAACAATGAAATTTATAGTAAGAGGAAAATCCGTCGACTTTTAAAATCGTGAGGGTTCAAGTCCCTCTATCCCCAAAAACTTTTTTCACTCCTTAACAAATTATCTTTTTTTGCATTACCGTTTTAAAGTTAAAGATGGTTATGTTCCGATATATATTTTTTTTGTGATCTTATCACAAGTCTTATAATATATATGATAGGAGGACAAAAAAATATCTTTTATTTGAACAGGCAGTACTCCGTTGAGTAATTCATAATCCATATTTTTACAGTTTTATATATTATTATTAATATAAAACTTATGTAAAATTATATACAGAGTTCCTCTTTTTGAAGACCCCAAAAATTCCGGTACCTATATAATTTTAATACTTTTCATCCTTTTAATTGATTGACTAATTGACACAAACCCAAGTTATCTCGTAAAATAAAATGGGGAGATGATGCACCAGAAAAAGGAATGGTCGGGATAGCTCAGCTGGTAGAGCAGAGGACTGAAAATCCTCGTGTCACCAGTTCAAATCTGGTTCCTGGCACATTTGTGTTTTTTTTTTTTATTCTATACCTAGAAATTGACGACTATGAGTCGATATACAAGTCGAGATCATGACACATAAGTAAGTTATTTAGCTAGTTATCGTGCGAAATACCCCATCTATCTAAAAACTGGATGGGTAGATAGTTTAAAAAAGAAACCCTTTTTTTAGGGTTTTAAATTTTTTGCTGCTATTGGGTTTCCTCTTATGTACAATACATTTTAATATAATACTTCATATATATTCGAATCGGATTACCTTTCATTTTAATATAGATTTATGTATGGATTTATATTTTTTCCTTTCCTCATACATCCTATGACTTTACGTAACCCGTCTAAGTAAGTGTAAGTTATTAATGTATGCGCGGTACAAAGTTCAGGATACAGAACTTTTTAGTTCATTCTATTGGCTCTTAGCTTATTCACAATAAAATTTTTAATTTGTCTTTTCTTTTTTCTCCATCCATAATACCAGTGGGAAATCTATTATTCTGTTTGATCTAGAACATACAAACAGTCTTTAGCTACCTCATACTGTAGAAGTTAAATTAGTTTTTTATCGTTTAATACGCATCTTGTATTTCGTAAAAATTGGGTACAATATAATCCTTACGTAAAGGCCATCCTACCCAACTCTCGGGCATTAAAATACGTTTTAGGCGCGGATGGTTATCATATGAAATTCCCAACATATCATAAGATTCCCTTTCTTGAAA